CCGATTTACTAAGGGGATGTCCTACCGCATTACAAAATTTTGTTTTTGCCAATGATTCAATCACAGGAATAATTGGAACTATTGTATCAACTTTCTTCATATTATTATCTATTATAAATGAGTTTTCGAGCATTTGACTTCGTATCACTGCAAAATTCAGCCGTACACTTGAAAGATAGCCCAAAAAGTAGAAAGAATGCTTATATAATGAAGTTATATAGATCTTTTCTGGTTGAAACCACACATAAAAATGACATTCCCATAAATGGATAAGGTAATATTTCCATTTTGTCATCAAAAGAGGCGTATCTTTTGAAGCCAGAAGAGATTTTCCTTGATATCTAAGATAATGGATAAAAGGATCTTTGAACAAGCACAGGGTGCCCTGAAAATAATTCAAATAAAAATAATTAGTAAAGACTTCTGCAACATATTCGATTTTCCCATAGAAATAGATTCGTTCGCGAAATGCCCGAAACAATGTTGATCTTAAATGAAAAGATTGAGTACGGAGAAAAAATAGAATCGATTCATATTCATATACATACGAATTATATAGGAACAAAAAGAATCTTGGATTACTTTTTGTTTTTGTAAAAATCGAAAACGATTTCTTTGGAATAAGAAATCGGTTCCAATTCCAATACTCGTGAAGAAAAAGTCGTAATAAATGCAAAGAAGAGAGATCTTTCATCCAATAACGAAAGGTTTGAACCAATTTTTCTAGATGGATGGGGTATGGTATTAGGACATCTGACACATAATTTAAATGTAGTAATTTATCCTCTAAAAAAGGAAATATTGAATGAATGGATTGTAAATCATGAAATTTGACTATTTCTGCCCTTTCTCTTTCTAAAGAAGATACTAATCGTGAGAAAAATGGAATTTCTACAATGACTGCAAAACCTTCGGATATCTTTTGAGAATACAAATTCTTATTGTACCTAAATAATAGATTTTGATTAGAATCATTAGTAGAACTAATCAAAAAATTCTGTTGGTCCATTCGAATAATTAAACGTTTTAAAATTAGTAAATTCGATTTATTACCATAACCTACATTTTTCAACAAAATAGATCTGTTTAAACGATAATCATGAGCAAGTGTATAAATATATTCCTGAAAGATAAGTGGGTATAGGAAATTTCGAGATCTATCCAGTTCTAGATGTCTTTGATATTTCTCCGTTTTCATTTTAAATTGCCTTTACGTAAGGATAAAGGATTGATTGTTTCTTAAATGATACATAGTGCGATACAGTAAAAACAAAGTAGTAAAATAAAGTACTATAATAAGATAGATACCTCGGAAACGCATAAACTTATCAACGGACTCTCTACCCCCTCTTTTTTCTGTCTAATTGATTTCTGTTCATTATAGAACATTATAGAATAAGAAGGTGATTAGAAATCCTTTACTTTTTCAAGCCAATCGCTCTTTTGATTTTCGAACAAGTCTCTTTATCAATATACTTTTTCTTTTACACATTCGTCTTTCCCTCATAAAAGAGAATAGCTGATAGTTAGGACTCATTAAAAAACCAAAAAACCACTCATGGAAAAACCGCCTTGCAACAGGTACTAATATATTTTTAACATACAATTAGATTGGAAAATCATTCAAATTAAGAACGGAAGCTCGTTGCTTTTTTGTTTCTTTCTAATTTTCTTTATAATTGGAACCAAACCATATAGCTCTATCCATTTATTTACTCGCCCCAACTTTAAATTCATTTTAATGCCTCCGCACCAATAATTCAAACAAGGTTTGAGACCAATCTGGTACGAATGAAATATGCTTGGAATTCTCTATTGCTACGACATGCTGTTTTTTCCATTCATTGCTTTCAGGATCAGTCGTGGTCTTACAAACTATACCAATGGTATGGACGAATCCATTTCTTCATACAAATGCGTAAAAGACGTTAGTCGCACTTAAAAGCCGAGTACTCTACCGTTGAGTTAGCAACCCAAATAAAAAAATTAGCTTATGTAGATACAATTGGAATCAAAATCAATAGAGATAAAGATAATTAAATAATTAAATAGAATAAATCACGCTAGACAATCAAACCAAAAAATGGAATTAGTATATATTCCTATTTTTTTTAGTATTATTTATTTCTAACAATACATTCCATTTGTTTAAACATTTTTTTTTTCAATTAAAAAAACCTCTTGTATATCACAACAAATACAACAAATAAATCATTGAATGATGAAAAGAAAAAACCAAACCTATGGAAAAGAGATAAATAGGGAGGAGAAATAAATATATGGAAGATAAATAAATAGATTCACAGATAAAATCCAGTTATCCAATCGGATTATATTTATTTGATCCAACGTTGTCAATATGAATTAAATGTGTTGAGAAAAACATACATAATGAATAAAAAAAAGCATTAATTTAAGTTAAATCAATTAAAAAAAAAAAATAAAGAAATAAATTCACTAAAATACAAAACTTTCTTTTAATTATTAATTTAATTAGAATAGAATAATTCTTTCTAATTAGAATAAAAAAATTAAGAACAGATAAACTAAGGACTTGTATTGGATTGGCACTAATATCCACATAAATACAAACAAAACCACTGTAGGTAAAAGGATAAATAAAATGAAATAAGAACTTTCAAAAATAAGATAGATATAAATAGAACAAGAGTGAAGGAAGGGATAGTATAGAAAAGTTTATACAAAGCTAAGCTATATATATATACAAACTACCCACACCCCCCTTTTTTTGTATTTCATTAAATTCAGTGTCTTTAATTAAGACAAAGATCCGTAAAAACCCCTGCCCTCTTTAATTTAAAATATCATGAACAGTTCCTGTCGTTTGAGTGCCTTTTCAAATTAAAGGAAATGTCGAATCAGAGGAACGTTTAAATAAGTTTTCTTTTTTAGTGGATCATAAAAACCCACTTTCCGAACAGCTCTTCCTTCTCTTCGTACTCAAACATCACTTGTAACGATTCGATAAAGGATTCGTTGGTATATATATATAAGTGGATAAAAATTGCATTCAAAATGTGTATCATTGTAAGGTGTGAGACGTAAAACTTTTTTCTCAGTAACTAACGTAAATAGGAAGAGATAAGGGGAATAAAATAAGAATGTGATCAAAAAACCGTTCCACTTTTTTTGTTTTGAATTTGAATTTTGATATCTGTTTCCCCCGTCCCTGAAAAAAAAAAAGATAGATTCAATTCCATTTCCATATTATTTGAGCACAATCCACTTTTTGAAAAAGAAATTAGTCCAAGAAAAGTTATTAAAAATATGAAACGAAAGAAGAATTGCATTTATTATTCTCTTAATAATAAAAAGGTTGCCAAAGCCGGTAATTTTTTTTTTTATGTATAGAATAGGTATACGCTGGGACGGAAGGATTCGAACCTCCGAATAGCGGGACCAAAACCCGTTGCCTTACCACTTGGCCACGCCCCATTTCTATTCAACTCAACACTAATAAAAACTAATATAGGTATTAGTTCTTCGTCAATTCCCGTTCCAATAAATATCTTATGAAATAGATTAGTTTATTGCTCAGATTTGAATATATGTAGATATAGAATTAAACTCAATTTATTGATCATAATATATAATTCAATTAAGATATTGTATGAAAATATGATTCCTTCTATTCTTTTTTGATTTGAGAATTGAAGGATTTTTGATTGAGTGAGGTTCATCAATAAGGGTTTTTGTCTATCTTACTTTATTTTTATTTTATATAAATAAATTTGGATATCATCATTAATAATATTTTAATAACTCAATCAAAATAGAATTATCTTCAAGAATAAATATCTTCAAGAATAAAATTGGATTATGCTTAATATTTTTAGTTTGTTTTGTATCTGTTTTGATTCGGCTATTTATTCAAGCAGTTTTTTCTTCACAAAATTGCCCGAAGCCTACGCTTTTTTGAATCCAATTGTAGATGTAATGCCAGTCATCCCTGTGCTCTTTTTTCTATTAGCCTTTGTTTGGCAAGCTGCTGTAAGTTTTCGATGAGGTTTTTAATACTGTCCTAAAATAATTTATTCAAGAAAAAAAAATTCTAACAATTTATAAGATCAGATAAGTCTTATAGTATAAGCCCTCCCCCAATTCAAGCATTCAAGTTATTATATAGACGCGAAAAATCAAATAGGGCTTACCCTATTCGATATTACTCATTCTAAACATTTTTCTTTTCCATTCCCTTGAACTTGAAAGGTAGCCCTATATTATAAATTATAAGAGTCCTCCACAATATCTAATTGTAGGTGTGAAGGCAAATTCTTGGCAATGAAAGACTCAACTCTTATTACAAATGAATTTATAAAAAATCTTTTCTATTTCTAAAAACTACTTCATTTCTTGATATCAAAATTATTGTGATCAAAATTATTGTGATATATAGGGTATAAAAATAGAGAATCTATTTTCTTTTTTTCCAAACCAAAATTGGAGATTGTGTAATGCTTACTCTCAAACTCTTTGTTTACACAGTAGTGATATTCTTTGTCTCTCTCTTCATCTTTGGATTTTTATCTAATGACCCGGGGCGTAATCCTGGCCGCGAAGAATAAAAAATAAGAGTTTTGACTTGCTTTTAAATATTTTTAGCATTTTTATCTATTCTACATCTTTAACTATTAAATTCAAAAATTTGAAAGGTAAAAAAATACCAAATAATCAACGGAACCGGAAAGAGAGGGATTCGAACCCTCGGTACGAATAATTCGTACAACGGATTAGCAATCCGACGCTTTAGTCCACTCAGCCATCTCTCCCAATGGAAAAACAATAATTACTATGTTATATTACACAAGAGGTAATACTTAAAAAACCTTTTTCTATTTCTCTTTTTTTTTTCATCGCTCTTTAACTTTAATTACTCTGTTAAATTTTTTTATTCTATTTTCTTTTTATTCTTATATTATATTACTTTCATTAAAGAATAAAGAAAAAGTTATTCTTTTATTATATAGCTATATATCTAT